TGGGGCCGAAGAGGCAATGTCACTGGATCCTTATCAAACTGACTGCAATCTTTTTTTGGCCGCGAGATTCCCGCTAGAACGCTTTCTATTTCTAATAGGCCATGAACTAGATCAGAATTATTCTCAAGGAGTCTACCAGAAGCGAGCCCATTGTTTTCATCTCCGGGTCGAGACCAAAGATCTTGAGCGACCGATCCGGCAGAACAAGTCAAAAGATAAAGAAGTATCGTTAATCTCTTCATGCTCATTCCAAGTTCGCAGTACCATCTGTACACATAAGAATCCCCTTCGGTACATTTCTTAAACATATAGATAGATATAGGATCTGTGGGGCAATTACTTAGAAGGAAAGTGTGTGTTACAGCCCTTCCTATCTGATAGAAAATCATCCGAGAATTCCCAAGCGGTCTTACACGGGCTCGCAAATCCCAAGTTTGTCTATGAAGAGCGGATCTAATTGTATTATCGTCTATAATGGATTTCCCCGTTACAAGACTAATCGATAGGGCCTCATTGGTAAGTGCTACAACCTCTCGTGCAGTGGAACCCATGGTTATGGACTCGAGTCCATTAGTATGGAAGATTTTTTTTTCCAAGCGAAATCCACTAGTATATGAAAGAGTTAAAAAGTGCTTTCGTTGTTGTGAAATAAGAGGCCTTCGTACCTTAATGCACGTATTTAATCTCTTCATAGCTATTATAGAGGGATCCATTTTTTGGGGAAGATGGGTCGAAGCAATAACAAGACTATTTCTAGTGGAAGAGCTTTCAGAATCCCAGGAGAGAAGGTGCACTAATAGACCGAGGTATAAGAAAGTCGAATTCAACTCCACCTCATGAATGTTTGGAATCCATATTATGCAAGGAGACATTGCTTTTGCTAATTCGAATTGAAGGCAGAGATAAAGTGCGGATACGCGCCATATCGTATCCATGTCCTCAGTGTCATACATCCTAGTTAGCCATCCCAGCTCCAAATCAATGTCACGATCGGGATTGGCACTATCATTAATATCACGATCGATATAGTCAAGAGCATGAATATCTGCACGAACGATCTCAATATCGTTACGAGTCTCACACTCCATACTTTCATCATCACTGAAAGCATCCTCATCCTCATCATCAATAAACTCATCCTCGAAACGAAAAAATGTATCCCGGAACTTGTGCGGCAATATCGTAATGAAAGGAAGATAGGAGTTTTTCGCTAGGTAGTTGACCAAATAGGATCGTCCAAGTCCTATAGAACCTATCACTAAAATACCCCTAGAGGGGGATAAGGGTACGCGGAGCGAAAAGGGTTTTCGATGAGATGGGACAGGAAAAGGATCAGCCCCAGACGAGGTTTGTGCATAAGTGATTGCCTGATAATAAGCAAGGAATATCCGTTTTTCTGCTAAACAGGATGTATTGACCTCATAATTTAGTAGATCCTTTTTATGAATGTCAACTATGTTTCGTAAGTAAAATTCGCCCGGTTGTTCAATCATTTGATCATCATATTCATTCTTTGATAAATGATCACTATGAGTCATCAGACTCCATAAAATTTTATCAATCCTTTTTTCTGGCGTTACGGTGGAGAACTGAATCAAGACTTCTCTTTCTTCATCCTCAACCCAATTACTGTTTGCGGCCCAGTAGTCTATTTTATCATCAATCCAATACTTCTCGTTTTTTCTTTTTCTTATCAATGAATAGATCTCTTTACTTGTATGACTTAGATATCTCGTATTTATCGAAAAAGTGATTTGATTGATGGGGATCCTTAAGAGATCGATGGGGATACTTAAGAGATTGATGATCTTGCTGAGATTGATATTCCAAATTTTCTTCTTCTTAACGCGTATTCCATAAACATTACCTAAGAACATGTTTGCCAGAGCACCTAGAAAGAAATTAGTTAACCTTAACCAGAAAGAAGTCGATGCAGATGGAGGATACTCATCCAGAAGTTTTTCCACCTCAATCTCAATCCTATATGATTCCATGATCAAAGATTTGACCTTTTCGAAGTCACTAAAGGCACCGAAAAGAGAGAAAAGACTTGCACAAACGAGATATCCAGCAACAAGAAGAAGGAAACGGATTGAATCGTCGAACGACTGATGATTTCGCGAGTGCGGAGGTGGCGATTTCGATGGTGCCTCATTGTAAATCATGTCTTGGTACAGAAGAAGATTATGGAAACACTTCCTCGGAATCTTACTTATCCGATTCAATTCCGTCTTCCATCGTAGAAGACACAATTGCATCTTAAGAATTCGCAATTTTTGACTGTTCCTTAGTCTCTGCAATAGGTCTGAAACAATATGTAAAAATAGCAACTTTAGATATCTGTACCCTTTCAAAGTAAGGGCCCATGGCAGATATTTTTTGAATAGCTTCCATTTTGAGAGATATGGTTTGAATAGATTCCATTTTGAGCGAGTTGAAAAATCTCGTTGCAAGGTTCTCTCCATCTCCTCAATGACGCTCTCCATATAAAAACGCTCTT